ATAAATTAAGTTGAATTCTATATCTATATGTATCAAAATCCTAGTACCAATATATTCTATAGATATATAGATATTTGGACTGGAGTTGACAAACAACCAATACCAATATTATTGTTTCTTGGGGTAGATTAGAAATTCGAATGGGGCGTGGCCAAGTGGTAAGGCAACGGGTTTTGGTCCCGCTATTCGGAGGTTCGAATCCTTTCGTCCCAGAGCATATCCATTTTTTATGCTCCATTATTCCCATAGTAAAGAAGTAGGGGAGTGGATAGGAGTTAATCCATATTAATTTAAATATCTGTGTCTGTTCAAATCTCATTAACAAATGATCAAGTTCCATAACATATAGAAATATGTTGTGGAGCCAATGTTTTTTCTTTGAATCTCATTTTCTTCATGTTAAACAAAATACATCTCAATCATATAATCATATAAAATGAGGAAATGTTTAGCTTATATGGTATGTATCGTTCTATTTTAATGACAATAATTTTTTGGTTTTTGTGAAAAAAATTTGTAATCCTTAAATTACTTAAACTGAAATTATTTCAATTCAATATTATAGAATATCTATAACAGTGACAACTGTTCAGTCTATCTGATAGATACGAAAACCCTTCCCTATTTTTTTTTTCGATTTTGATTTTCGTAATCAGATGAAAAGAATAAAGATTCAAATCTTAACTTACATCAATTTTTTATACATCTCATGAAAAAAAAGATGAGTCAATTAAAAAAGAAAGACTTATCTTCCTATGAAGATCAAATGTAATGTTTATTGTGCAATTTTCTTCAAATTAAATAATGATGTCTAAATAGGAAACTTTTTTCAATTTCAATTAGAAATATTTTTAATAAATAATCAATATTTTGAATGATTCCTTCTAGGTGGAATCTTTGAAAAAGTAGGAAATCGTTCAATCTATCCTATCTATCCTATTGAGTCATTTGAAGATGCAGATTCAAAAAGTGATTCGTTTATATATTTCTATTTCTTTCTATTATTATATTATTTATGTATGTTAAATATGCTGTCTTGCTAACCACTTTTTTCAGAAAAATCGCTCCACATATCATATTCATATATAGAAGAAGAGTCTAGATTACGATGTCTATGGACAGCTGAACCAATGACTATTCATGATTCCATAATTGAATCAATTCCATAATACCGGTTCCAAATTAGAGGAATGTTATGGTAAAACTTCGTTTGAAACGATGTGGTAGAAAGCAACGTGCGACTTGAAGGACACGATCCGTTGTGGATTTTTACATCCACCATTTTTCAATTTGTCTAGGAATGAGGGTGCTCTTGGCTCGACATTGTTTGTTCTGTTACACTTGAACCCTTCGTTTTTTGTTGGGGGTTGTAAATAGTCCACGATGGAGCTCGAGTAGAAAGGATTAATTCATTTCTCGGGGGTAAGGATCTAGGGTTAGTTAATGCCAATCAATCAATTGGAACAACTTCGTAAATGTATCTTCCATATATAGAAAGGATCCAATTCGAGCAAGTTTCCAATTCAAAAGCAAAACTTGTTGGAATTGATCAAACTTTTTCGATTCAAAGTGTATCACGCGGGAATCAACTGTCCGTAGGATTCTTTGTTAGAAAGAAATCAAAAAAGGGTATGTTGCTGCCATTTTGAAAGGATTAAGAAGCACCGAAGTAATGTCTAAACCCAATGATTTAAAATAAGGATAAAGGATCTAAGAACAAGGAAACGCCATTTTAATTGTCTCGATAGTCTCAATAACTGGATCAGACTAAAGAATCCAAATAGAATTTTAAACGAGACAAACAAAAGGGGGTAAAGACTACTCAATAAATGAAATTGACTAAAGATTTTTCCTTTGAGCTATTTGAGAGTTATCTAACTTGAGTTATGAGTACGAATGGTTTCTTTTTCTTTTTCAGGAAGAAAAAAAAAAGAAAAAAAAAGACTGAAATCATAGTCTAATTGATTTTATAGGCCCATTTGTCATTTAATTTATTAGAATTGCATACATAGACAAAACTTCGAATCAAACATTTTTTCTCGAGCCGTACGAGGAGAAAACTTCCTATACGGTTCTAGGGGGGGTATTGTTCATCTACATCTATCCCAATGAGCCGTCTATCGAATCGTTGCAATTGATGTTCGATCCCGAAGAGAAGGAAAAGATCTTAGAAAAGTGGGCTTTTATGATCCAATGAAAAATCAAACTTATTTAAATGTTCCTGTCATTCTATATTTCCTTGAAAAAGGTGCTCAACCCACAGGAACTGTTCAGAATCTTTTAAAGAAAGCGGAAGTTTTTAAGGAACTTCCGTCTAATCAAATGAAATTCAATTAAAGAAATACCGAGGGGGGGTAGCAACTTGTATATAACTTTGTATAATTTTTCTCTACTTGTTTTTTTGATTTCCCCCCCTCCCTTTTTCTACTGTATTCGTATTTATTTATCATTGTTTCCGTCGAATCCGATGGTCTAGAACGACAAAACCTTAGTTTATTGA